TATCGCATTTATTATTCGGTCCAATAAAATTTTCTTAGAGCCTGTTTTTTTAACAAATGAATTGATTAAGTCCAAATTCTGAAAAGATGAATTAACAGACCCATATAAAATGGACGCTATGAATATTCCAAAACAGGCTATACTGACTGAATAAATTGCATTTGTCACAAATTCATACCAATCCACAGAATAGTTCGAATTTTTATGTAAAAGGTTTATTGATGGAGTTAACCATTTCGATAATATATCAAAATCCATTACTCCTTGACCGAAAGGAATTCCTATGGATCCAACGAACAAAGTAAATAGGACCAATATAAGTAGAGGCAAAAGCATAGTATTGTCTGATTCATGGGGATACGTTGAAGTGTCTTTATTTTCAAAATAAATCCTACAGGAGCGTATCAGATTTCTTACATTTCCGTTCATTTTGTATATCTTCTTCGAAAAAAAGGAAACCTTTTCATTATTATTCATTGTTGATAAAAACAAATTTCTGTTAACTGGTTTGGTTCCTTCTTTCCCCCATATCGATATTGAATAGAACGAGCTATTTTGAATGCCACTGTAATTTTGAAAATGAGCATGTAAATGACCATCAAAAGTAAGTAAATACATCCGAAACATATAAAATGCAGTTAACCCCGCCGAGAAACAAGCTATTATCGCGAAACTAGGTGAATACAACCAACTATCATTAAGAATTTCATCTTTAGACCAAAAACAAGCAAGAGGTGGAATTCCACAAAGGGAAAGTGTACCTAATAAAAAAGTATTTTTTGTAATTGGCACATATTTTGTTAAACCACCCATAAGAACCATGTTCTGACTTTTATCTGGAGAATATCCAACAATGGGTTCCATTGAATGAATAATTGATCCGGATCCTAAAAACAATAATGCTTTCGAATAGGCATGAGTGATCAAATGGAATAAAGCAGCTCGATAAGAGCCTATCCCTGGGGCTAACATAATATAACCCAATTGAGACATTGTAGAATAGGCTAAACTTCTCTTAATATCTCTTTGAGCAAGAGCTAAAGTAGCTCCTAATAGTACCGTTATTACACCTATCAAAGAAATGAGATTCATTATGTAAGGTATGACTGTGAAAAGCGGAAGAAATCGAGCGACAAGAAAAATGCCTGCTGCTACCATAGTAGCAGCATGGATAAGAGCCGAAATAGGAGTAGGCCCCTCCATGGCATCAGGTAACCATACATGAAGGGGAAATTGTGCGGATTTAGCAACTGCACCGACGAATAATAGGGAGGCACACAGAGTAGCAAATAAAGAGTTGACCTCATTATTACGGATCAGGTTATTGAAGATTTCGAACAAATCTCGAAATTCGAAACTCCCTGTTATCCAATAAAAACCTAAGATTCCTAATAATAACCCAAAATCCCCTACACGATTAGTTACAAACGCTTTTTGACAAGCATTTGCGGCAGCCGGTCGTGTGAACCAAAAACCTATTAATAAATACGAACACATTCCCACTAGTTCCCAAAAAATATGAATTTGTATCAAATTGGAACTAGTAACTAATCCCAACATGGAAGTATTGGAAAAACTCATATAAGCAAAAAATCTCAAATATCCTTGATCATGAAACATATAATTGTCACTATAAATAAGAACCATGATTCCAACCGTAGTGATTAGTATTGACATAATAGAAGTAAGTGGATCGATCAAGTAGCCGAACTCTAAGGAAAAATCAGTATTGATGGTCCAAGACCATAGATGTTGATAGATAGAACTGCCATTTATCTGTTGAATAGACAGATCGGACGAAAAAACCATAACTATACTTAGCAATGAAACACTAGGAAAAGTCCACATACGACGCAAATTTTTTGTTGCGGTCGGAACAAGCAGAAGTCCCAACCCTATTGACATAGTAACTGGAAGTAGAGCGAAAGGTATGATCCATGCATATTGATATGTATGTTCCATAATAAAATCAAACTTTCTTTTTTTATTCTTATTAATTGTTTCCCATTCACCAGCCCTTATTTCTTCCGGAAGGAGCAATAATCAAATAAATCAAAATAAAAAAAAAAATAAAGATATACAAGATATAAAAGAAATCAAATATGATTTTTCATTCTTAATTATTCTGATTTTTTCCAAACTATTGAAAAAAAAAAAAACAAAAAATTCAAACGAAGAAGTTACAATTCTTCAAATAACCAAGTTACTAGTTAAAAGCTACTACCTAGTTATTAACGAAGATATTTATTAAGATAAAAAATATGAAATTTTCCATTATTCTACTATATACATACGATACGGTGATTTCTATCCGTATTTATACTAATTATAGTAAGGAAAAAGAATGATACCAAAAATTCAAGTACTTTATTCTGGTATGTATCGTAGGATCTGCCAATAACTCGATCCAATAAACCTAGTTTTTATTTAGTTTCTTCGGAGTCATTAACTAATTCTGGAATTGATTGGCTTCTAGTCCAAAAAAACAAACTTATGTTTATGTGTTTATGAAAAATCCTAGAATACTTGTCACTTCGCATAGAACTAAAATGAGAAATTACTCAAATTCCCTTTATTTTATCAAGTAATGTATTGTTTAACAGATTAACTACTTTGATTTAATTTCAATTTAAATTATGTGGACTCTATCTCCGAGCTTGACCAATTAATAGAAAAAGGTTACATTCATTATTGGTTTCCTAAATTAGGAAAGGGTTCTTAAGCTTTTCGATTTATTAAATATAACATTTATAATATATATATATTATCTAAATAGACTGAGATATGAATTGGAACCTTTTTAATTCTTATCAATGGCATCCGATTCAACGGTAGTAGATCACGCCCGTAGACATAGATTGAATAAAGATATGAAGCCCCCAATCAGTACAAATTATTCTTTCTTCGAACATTGGATGTAATGGAAATGTGAAAAAAAAATTCCCTTGAAAATCACATCGTTTTTTCTTTTTTCTTCTATTTCATTTCTTTTTTTATCCTTAATAATACCATATGCGATGCTCATCTATCTGTATCCATACTTTTCTATGTTATGAAGTAAGCATAAGTATCGGCTATGGAATAAAGATAGATAATGAATAGTTAATAGAAAGAACAATATATTTTGAATTGAACAATAAATGTCTTTCACGTCCAACTATAAAAATGAGTGACCCTTTTATTTTGAAATGGCGGTTCCAAAGAAACGTACTTCTCTGTCAAAAAAGCATATTCGTAGAAATATTTGGAAAGGAAGGGGATATCAGGCCGCGGCAAAAGCTTTATCTTTAGCTAAATCTATTTCTACCGGGCATTCAAAAAGTTTTTTTGTGCGACAAACAAGTAATAAAGCCTTGGAATGATCTGAATCTGAATCAGCATGACTCGATGAATTGGATGATTAAATTTATAAGATGAAGAATTCACATTAACTAATGTTTTGAACTCATCAATATGAGATAGAACTGGCTGTTGTGGTATGTAGAATACAAATTCTTCTGTATACTAGGTTCTAAAAATGATTTCTTTTTTTGTTTGAAAAAAAAAAAAAAAGAAAGAAGTAGTTAGACACAAAATACAAAGTTTCACCTTTCATTGATTGGTTTTTATAATTCGCGAGATGGGGATTGTAACTTTCCCCATCGATTCATTTTTCACAATAACAAAACTCTTACTTTTTTTTTTCTTAGGAAGGGATTGGCTTATTGGATTATGTATCTCCAATAGTTATACATCATTAATATTTTTTGAAAATCTGAAACAAGTATGAACGAGGTTAGAGCCCCCTTTTTTGTTCCAAAGTAAGGCGGGGATAAGATTCATAGTCAAAGTCAATGAATTATTGAAACTAATTGATTAAAATATACATTTTAAAACTTTGATTTGTAGCTCTCTGAATCACTACATATCTACAAGGACTCCCTCTTATTTCGAACAGAAAAAAAAAAAAAATAATAATAATAAAACTGCCAGGATACCATTTAGATCGATATTTATGTACTAAAGAATGAGTCAATCTTACGTAATCCAACCCCAATGGATCCTATCCCATGTTTGAGCTGGAGGATCGATCAATCGATATATCTAGATCTAATATCTAAATTTTTTTATCTATTAATATTAGATTTCAAATCTATATATAAAGAGATCTTATCATTTTCATTTTTTAAGTTTTCTAAGTTAAAGTACATAAAGTACATACAGTAGAATTCCAATAAAGATTGAAACTCTTTTGTTATACGATATGCCCGGTCCAATACCTAATGGGTTTGGTAAATCGTCACACAAATTATGTTATGTATACAATGAAGATCCCAATCATTAATACATCTTTAATACCAAACTATCCAAATTTTTATAGAAATCTTTTGGATGTAGTGATGAAGTTGTGATATATAAAAAATATTGTTTTATTTTGTTCATTGAAAAATGAATCTTTTTCGTTTCGGATCTATCAAATCAGATAAATGAGAAATGAATCGTCAAAAAATGAGAAAAAAAAATTCTTAGTTCTATACCCGGACTCAGGGCATAACCGTCTAGTTCCAACTATTCCAGAAGAACTTATAATACGGAAAAGCCCGCTGTTTAAAATGACCTCCTGCCACGATACTAAGGATTATTGAGCGTTTAAATATTTATTTGAACGGGTCTTTATTCATCGATTCTAACATTTCCTAAAATAGATTGCATTAAATCCCTCAATCTCGACGATTGAACATCATATGGACTATGATTATTTCGATGAAGCCGCCATGGTGAAATTGGTAGACACGCTGCTCTTAGGAAGCAGTGCTAGAGCATCTCGGTTCGAGTCCGAGTGGCGGCATCCTCTAAAAAAGGCACAATAGATCCTATAATGAATTCAATTCCGGATTTCCATTCCGTAATTGGGGATACCCCCCTAAAAAAAAAATTATGATATTTGCCACTTTAGAACATATATTAACTCACATCTCTTTTTCTATCATTTCAATTGTTATTACGATTCATTTGATGAC